CAAAGATTTGGGACCAAAAGCGGTTAGCAGTGACCATTGAATAAGTTTCTTCAGCTTGAGTTGGGTTAAAAGCGCGGAAGGTATTTGCACCATCACCATCTTCGAATAGAGTGTTTTCTACGGTAGCCCCATGAATAGCGCATAGCAGAGCCGCACCTAATACTCCGGCAACTCCCATCATATGAAACGGGTTCAACGTCCAATTATGAAATCCTTGGAAGAAAAGGATGAATCGAAATATAGCTGCTACGCCAAAACTCGGTGCAAAGAACCAACCAGATTGTCCTAGTGGATAAATAAGGAATACGGAAACAAAAACAGCGATTGGACCAGAGAATGAAATTGCATTATAAGGCCGCAATTGAACAGACCGAGCAAGTTCAAATTGACGTAACATGAAACCTATTAGTGCAAAAGCCCCATGGAGAGCGACAAAAGTCCACAGACCGCCTAATTGACACCAACGAGTAAAATCCCCTTGTGCTTCTGGGCCCCATAGTAGCAACAAAGAGTGTGCTAAACTATTGGCAGGAGTGGAAACTGCCGCGGTTAAGAAATTGCAACCTTCCAAATAGGAACTAGCCAATCCATGGGTATACCAAGAAGTTACAAAAGTAGTCCCTGTAAACCAACCCCCTAAAGCGAAATAAGCACAAGGAAAGAGCAATAGGCCGGACCATCCTACAAAAACGAAACGGTCTCTTCGTAACCAGTCGTCCATAATATCAAATAGATCATTTTCTTCTTTAGTAACTCTACCAAGGGCTATAGTCATAGTGATCCTCCTATTCAATTACTTCAACCATTTCCGAGCACCTCATATTACTTCCAAGGCATACGATAATTTGATTATCTGTGTACGATCTCTTTCTCGTTCAATGCCCTTTTTCAACGGTCTCGAAGATAGAAATTTTCCATTTTTCTCTATGGAGTCACAACCGGGGTCGTGGTAAATCCACGGATTTCATTCGATTCATTTTTCTTATACTCATTTTTATTATACTTTTTCTTATACTATAGAAATAAAGAAATAAACAGAAATAAAGAAATAAACATTAGAATTCGCATTATTCCATGGTTCCTATTTCAAAGAAAGCATATCTTTTAAATTAAAGGAAAACTCCTCTTTTCTCATTCGCTCTCTATTGCATGGGTGGAAGAATAAAAAAAGGATTCTGAAAAAAAAAAGAAAGATATTGAAAAGAAAAATTGACTTTCGAAATCCGTTTTTATGTGTAATGCAAAAGAGTTGCGATTTCTTCTTATTCCTATAGAACGTCTAGTAACAAGAATATGAAATCGTAAATAGCGAAAAATTTTTGCCTTGCGCGGTCTAAGTCTAAGGAAATACAAAAAATCCGCTTATACAACAATTTCATCCACATCGAATTTATATATCAGAATAGCGGATAGAGGCATCATTCAAGGGGTCAGGTCTACTTACTTTATCTTTATTTCGAATTTTATGGTGTTTGATAAGAACCCTTTTTTGCTTTGTTGATAAATAATAGAAAAAAAGAGTATATTTTATATAATCCGCTTGTTTTATTCTAACAAGTCCTATATCGAAATGCCCGCTGAAGAGAAAATATATCTGATTGTCTCTCAGCCTATATTGAATTTTAGAAAGAAAAAAAAAAAGAATTTTCTTCTTTTTTTTATTAACATTAAGAAAAAAGAATATAACTAAAATGGAATTGGCAATATAATTTTATGCACTTTTGAAATGAAAGAAAAAGGAAGGATTTTTTGCAATCGTTATTTCTTGCCTCTATCATACCACGAAAACCGTTCGATTTGGAACGGGGAGAGATGGCTGAGTGGACTAAAGCGGCGGATTGCTAATCCGTTGTACAATTTTTTTGTACCGAGGGTTCGAATCCCTCTCTTTCCGCCCCCTCGGATCATTTGGGACTCTCGAATTGTAAGGAATTCTAACCCCCGGATTTTCTCATAGATAAATGTACGAAATAAATCCAATTTGTAAGAAAAAATTCCCAAAAATTTTGGATTTTTACTCCTCACGCCCAGGATTACGTCCTGGGTCATTAGATAAGAATCCAAAGATAAAGAGGGAAACAAAGAATATAACTACTGTATAAACAAAAAGTTTGAGAGTAAGCATTACATAATCTCCAAGATTTTTTTTAAGGAATAGATTACCCATTTTTCCTTACTAGACAGATCCCCTAGGATGGGTTTTGTTTATTTTGACACCTAAAAATGCAAAAATCAAAAAAATTGCAAGAATTGCTTTTTTATAATAAGCACTCTTATCAATATAAAAAATTTGTTTAGGTATTGTGCGGGTACCTAAAGGTACCTGCTCAATGTAGGTGCAGGGGGTAGAAAAGCTGATCCAAATTTACTGCTGCAGCTATATATTCAATCTAGAATAATTTAAATTTTAGAATCAAAGGTTCTAAATATAAGACTTCTCGCCTCTTATACATTTTTTTAATTTTTTTTGGAATGAATACATCGTTCAATTTTGCAGACAGAATAGTAAAGATTTCATCGAAAACTTACAGCAGCTTGCCAAACAAACGCTAATAGAAAAAAGAGTACAGGTATGACAGGCATAACATCCACGATTGGGTTAAAAATGGCATAAGCTTCGGGTAATTTGGCGAAGAAAAAACTAGTAGGATAAAGAAAAGAATTAAAACAGATACAGGTTAAACTAAGTATATTAGGCATAACAAGCATTTCGTTTTTGTAGAGTAGATAATTGGATTTTTATTGAGTTATTTTTCTAAGGGAAAAAGGAAAAGAAAAGGTAGATTCAAAATCCCTTTTTCTTCGGACTTTCCCAAACACAAAATACCTCCTTGTATTCTCATTCTCAAATGAGAATGGAAGAAATTCGACTTTCATATAATATCTTAATAGAATTCCATGCAATGATCAATGCATTTTTTGGATTCTATATTATCCGCATGTCTAGAATCCTAGCAAGAAAAATCCCTCATTTTTTAGGTAATTGAAGCGGGATTGACGAATACTATATAAAAATAATACAGTTTACTTAGTGTCGCATAAAAGAAATGGGGCGTGGCCAAGTGGTAAGGCAGCGGGTTTTGGTCCCGTTACTCGGAGGTTCGAATCCTTCCGTCCCAGATTTTTTCTGATGAAACGAAAGATAGAATCGTATTGTGCCCTGCACGACACAAAAGTTTATTAAAGAGAATAATTCTCTCTTATGAACTCTTAGATTAGATGCATTTCTAAGCATTCATTTTCTTTCTCAGAAAACTAAATCAAGTGTTAACTCCAGTCAAATTGGATATCTTTATTTTCATGAAAAATTTTGGTCTACCAGGCACATTCAGGATATGCTCCTACTACTAATTAGTCATATGTATTTTGAATATGTTATGCGTTTTGAATATGTGTTTTGAAATTTGAACTTCTTAGATAAACTTTATGCTCCATATCCATGAAGTGGGAATTCTTACAGGATACATTTGAGACCCAATGTGAAAGAAAAGAAGTACCCCCTATTTTTTTTACGCGAACTAAAGAACTAATAAAGTAAGTAAAAAAAAGGGGGGGAGTATCCTAATTCTATGTTTCATAGCCAGATTAAAGAGTAGGATGTTTTTAGTTTCAGCACAGACCTTAAAACCTTTGACCAATATCGGCGTGAGAAAAAAGACAAGGATTTCCATTCTACGGAAAGGGACTCCATTTTTCTATTTTAGGCAGTATCTGATTTGCAAACATCCGTTTCTAAATCAATGGAATGTGAGGATTAGAGAAAAATTCATATATTATATTCTGTCTACTCGACTTTCGAATTGATTCAAAAAATGAGGTAAAACACTGTATAAAAAATGAGACCTATCTCTTTATGATAGAGATAGATTTTTGTTTTGTTGTATTATTAGTAAAAAAGAAGGGCCACTCTTTGGTTAAGCGAAAACGATCTGGATCTGTGATTCTTTAAATATCCGGAATGATCCATTCCGGTAAAGATAAGGTAAGAACTGCTCGTTGGACAGAATGGATTTGAAAAAAAAAAATCATACTTTATCTTTTCCTTTTTTTTTCTTTTATTACTCGAGTCAAAGAAGTATGAGAATTAACTATTAAATTAATTAAGATTTTTAGTAGGTTGATAGTTTATTTGATGGAGAAGAGCCGATCCTTCTCATTTCAGGATTAATCCCCTCGAGTTCTCTGTTGAGGATGGAAATTCAATAATAAATAAGTCTTAAACAAACTTTTTTTTCCTCTTTTTCGAACTATGTTTCATTCATATGATAGAATATGGGTTTAAATAAATTGGATCTTTGCAGAGTCTTCCCCGATAAATACTTATTTCTTTTATCCATATTTCTCCATAGATAGCAAGTTTGAATTAGTATACAAAACCAATGACTATTCATGATTCCATCCATATTGGATCAATTCTCGATACCACTTTGCAATGAAATAAGAGGAATGTTATGGTAAAACTTCGTTTAAAACGATGTGGTAGAAAGCAACGTGCGACTTGAAGGACATGATCAATTGTGGATTTTGTTATCCATCATTTTCCATAGTAATGAAAATGCTCTTGGCTCGACATAGTCTGTTCTATTCGTCCCAAACCTAATTTTCGTTGGGTTGTGTTGTTTGAAATAGTACACGATGGAGCTCGAGAGGACAGAATTTCTTTTTTATCAAGGGAAAGAATCTAGGGTTAGTGAAAACTAATAAATTAGGCCAACTTTGTCAGTCTACCCTTAATATAGAAATCGAAAGGTTAAAATAAGAAAAAAGTCCAATTTTGGAAGATTGGAAAAATTTTTTCGATTAAAATAAAAGTCTATCAGAATCAATCATTCATATTAGATTTCTTTTCTATAGAAGAGGGAAATGCTTTATCGAAGGAAATAAGAAAAAAAGAAAGGGTATGTTGCTACTCTTTTGAAAGAAAAAAGAATAGGAATTCCCGAAGTAATGTCTAAACCCAAGGATTTCACAAATCAAAGATAAAGGATTCCGGAACAAGTAAACACTATTTTCAACCGTCTCAACAATAGAATTCATTCGATGAGAATAAGGAATAAAAGTTCATTTATTCGAGATGAGATAAAGAAAAGAGTTTAGAGACGACTCAAAAAATTTCGAAGGATTTTTCTTTTGAAGTCTGTCAGTCAAAATTAGCCAACTTGAGTCATGAGTATAAATGAAATTTGTTTTTTCTTTTCTGTAAGGAAATTAATGCAAATCATAGTCTAATTTCTATCTACTTGTATTATAGACAGAAATTCGAATCATTTTCTCGAGCCGTATGAGGAGAAAACCTCCTATACGTTTCTAGGGGGGGCTTTGTTTATCTACATCTATCCCAATAAGCTGTCTACCGAATCGTTGCAATTGATGTTCGGTCTCGAAGAGAAGGAAGAGATCTTCAAAAAGTAGGTTTTTATGATCCGATAAAGAATCAAACTTGTTTAAATGTTCCAGCGATTCTCTATTTCCTTGAAAAGGGTGCTCAACCTACAAGAACTGTTTATGATATTTTAAGGAAAGCAGAACTTTTTAAAGATAAAGAAAGAAATTTGAGTTAATTGAACAACTAAATGAATAAATATAAATAAAGTAGGAGAGGGTCACCAGTACCCCTTAATTATTTAGACACAATTTGCCTCTTTCTTAGTCCTATTTTTTTTCTGCATTTATGTTGCGCCAATCCAACAAAAGCCCTTATTTTATTTCCTTTTTGTATCTAATTGGTTTTCTTACCATTATATTTCTATTGACAAAGGTCTATTGAACAAATAGAATTTGTAGATAGAAAGGTCTCTTTATCATCACTCCATATTAGTTCTATCTACACTTCGCTCAAATGATAGGGTTGCCCCCTTTGCAAGTATTTTCATACAAGATTTATTTATTTAAATATAAATAAAAATTGCTAAAAAAAAAGGACAATTTTGCCATTGTGGTTGGGGCCGCTCCTTTTTAACCTTAGTGAAATTTAACCGGATCTGTTCATTTTGTTATTTGAGTGTTTTTAATGGGTGATAAAATCTTTCTTTTGATGTTTTGCTAAGTCAATGTTTTGACAGTAGCGTCCAGTGTAATTCCATCGATTTTTGGATTTCGATCGTATCTAAGATCCTATTTTTCTGGGTTGCTAACTCAATGGTAGAGTACTCGGCTTTTAAGTGCGACTATGATCTTTTACACATTTGGATGAAGCAACAAATTCGTCCAGACTCTTGGTAGAGTCTAGAAGACCACGACTGATCCTCAAAGGTAATGAATGGAAAAAATAGCATGTCGTAATTAAATAAATTTTTTTTTGAATAAAAAAATTCTTTTTTTCTGGTTCTAGTGAATAAATGGATAGAGCCCGGCTCTAATTCTGGTAAAATAAAAAGCAACGAGCTTAACTTCTTAATTGGAATGATTCCCCGATCTAATTAGACGTTAAAAATAGATTAGTGCCTGATGTGGGGAAAGGTTGGGTTTTCCTATGAGTGAACCCTTGACTTTTATTTTTAGAAATCCTAATTATTCTTGATTATGGATTGAAAGGGATGTTATGAATGTGTAAAAGAAACAGTATATTGATAAAGAGACTGTATTCCAAAGTCAAAAGAGCGATTGGCCCGCAAAAATAAAAGATTTGTTCTTTTTTGTAATTAGAACAAACATAAATGAATTGGATAGAAAAGGAGCAGAAAAAGATCTATGGATTAGACTCCCTTTCTTTCCAGGGTTTGCATTAAAAAATGCAACACCCTGTTATGACCATATTGCACTATGTATCATCATTTGATAAACCGAGAAATACTTTTTCTCTCTGATTCAAATAGAAATACAAATGGAAAAATTCGAAGGGTATTCAGAAAAACAGAAATCTCGTCAACAATACTTCGTCTATCCACTTCTCTTTCAGGAATATATTTATGCATTTGCCCATGATTATGGATTAAATGGTTCTGAACCTGTGGAAATTTTTGGTTCTAATAACAAAAAATTTAGTTCACTACTTGTGAAACGTTTAATTATTCGAATGTATCAGCAGAATTTTTGGATTAATTCGGTTAATCACTCTAACCAAGATCGATTGTTGGATCACAGTAATTTTTTTTATTCTGAGTTTTATTCTCAGATTCTTTCTGAGGGGTTTGCGATCGTTGTAGAAATCCCATTCTCGCTAGGAGAACTTTCTTGTCCGAAAGAAAAAGAAATACCAAAGTTTCAAAATTTACAATCTATTCATTCAATATTCCCTTTTTTAGAAGACAAATTTTTGCATTTACATTATCTATCACATATAGAAATACCCTATCCTATCCATTTGGAAATCTTGGTTCAACTCCTTGAATATCGGATCCAAGATGTTCCATCTTTGCATTTATTGCGATTCTTTCTCAACTATTATTCGAATTGGAAGAGTCTTATTACGTCAATGAAATCCATTTTTCTTTTGAAAAAAGAAAATAAAAGATTATTTCGATTTTTATATAATTCTTATGTATCAGAATATGAATTTTT